CTGACACAAGTATTCAATTAGTTCGAACTTGTTTAGTCTTGAATTGGGACCAAGACAACAAAAATTCTTCCCGCGAGGAGGTCCGTGCTTTATTTGTTGAAGTAAGTACAAAGGGTTTGATTCGAGATTTCATAAGAATTGGCTTAGTGAAATCCCATATTTCGTATATAAGAAAAAGGCATAATTCGCCAGATTTGGGATTGATCTCTGCAGATCACAAGAATCCGTTTTATTCGATTTCTCCCAAGGCTGGCATTCTTCAACAATCACTTAGACACAATCACGGAACTATTCGTATGTTCTTAAATAGAAATAAGGAATCCCAATCTTTGTTAATTTTATCATCATCTAATTGTTTTAGAATGGGTCCATTTAATCATGTAAAATATCACAATGTGATAAACCAATCAATAAAAAAAAATCCTCTAATTACAATTAAAAATTCGTCGGGCCCCTTAGGAACAGCCACTCAAATTTCGAATTTTTATTCGTTTTTCCCTTTACTAACTTATAATCAGATCTCTGTAATTAACTATTTGCAACTTGATAACTTAAAATATATTTGTCAAGTAATTAACTCTTATTTAATCGATGAAAACGGAAGAATTTTTAATCTCGATCCATACAGTAACGTTGTTTTGAATCCATTCAAATTGAAGTGGTATTTTCTTCATCAAAATTATCATCATAATTATTGTGAGGAAACGTCCACAATAATTAGTCTTGGACAATTTTTTTGTGAAAATTTATGTATAGCCAAAAAAGAACCACACCTAAAATCGGGTCAAGTTTTAATTGTTCAAAGGGATTCTGTAGTAATAAGATCCGCTAAGCCCTATTTGGCTACTCCTGGAGCAAAAGTTCATGGGCATTACAGAGAAATTCTTTACGAAGGGGATACATTAGTGACATTTATATATGAAAAATCGAGATCCGGTGATATAACACAAGGTCTTCCAAAAGTCGAACAAGTCTTAGAAGTCCGCTCGATTGAGTCAATATCGCTGAACTTAGAAAAGCGGATTAAGGGTTGGAACAAGTGTATAACAAGAATTCTTGGAATTCCTTGGGGATTCTTGATTGGTGCTGAGCTAACTATAGTGCAAAGTCGTATTTCTTTGGTTAATAAGATTCAAAAGGTTTATCGATCCCAGGGGGTGCAGATTCATAATAGGCATATCGAAATTATTGTACGTCAAATAACATCAAAAGTTTTGGTTTCCGAAGAGGGAATGTCTAATGTTTTTTTACCGGGAGAACTTATTGGATTGTTACGAGCAGAACGAACGGGGCGTGCTTTAGAAGAAGCAATCTGTTATCGAGCCGTTTTATTAGGAATAACTCGAGCATCTTTGAATACTCAAAGTTTTATATCCGAAGCAAGTTTTCAAGAAACTGCGCGAGTTTTAGCAAAAGCTGCTCTTCGGGGTCGTATCGATTGGTTGAAAGGCCTTAAAGAAAATGTTGTTCTAGGGGGGGTGATCCCCGCCGGGACCGGATTCAACATAGGAGTGGTGCATTGTTCACGGCAACATACCAACATTCTTTTGGAAAAAAAAACAAAGAATTTCTCTTTATTCGAGGGAGATATGAGAGATATTTTATTCTACCACAGGGAATTTTGTGATTCTTCTATTTGAAAATCTGACTTTTCTAGGATTTAATGATTTCTAATAGCGGATTCCTATTTTGAATTGCATTTTTTGTTGTTTGCTGTAGTCATTTGATTTGGTAATTTCACTAATAAAGATAATAATGAATACAAAAAAATGACTTGGTTCATGCATAAATGGCCATCCCCGGTACAAGAGAAGGTTCCATCGGAACAAATTTTTATTTTAGTTTTGGGTACCCCCCCTTTTAAGTGTGAAAAGAAATGACAAAAAGATATTGGAACATCGATTTGGAAGAGATGATGAGAGCAGGAGTTCATTTTGGACATGGTACGAGGAAATGGAATCCTAGAATGGCACCTTATATTTCTGCAAAGCGTAAAGGTATTCATATTATAAATCTGACTAGAACTGCTCGTTTTTTATCAGAAGCTTGTGATTTAGTTTTTGATGCAGCAAGTAGGGGAAAACAATTCTTAATTGTTGGGACAAAAAATAAAGCAGCTGATTTAGTGTCGCGGGCTGCAATACGGGCTCGGTGTCATTATGTTAATAAAAAATGGCTCGGCGGCATGTTAACAAATTGGTCCACTACAGAAAAAAGACTTCATAAGTTTAGGGACTTGAGAACTGAACAAAAGACAGAGGGATTCAACCGTCTTCCGAAAAGGGATGCAGCTGTGTTGAAGAGACAATTATCTCGCTTGGAAACATATCTAGGCGGGATTAAATATATGACGGGATTGCCTGATATTGTAATCATCATCGATCAGCAAGAAGAATATACGGCTCTTAGAGAATGTATCACTTTGGGAATTCCAACCATTTCTTTAATCGATACAAATTGTAATCCCGATCTCGCGGATATTTCTATTCCAGCAAATGATGACGCTATAGCTTCAATTCGATTCATTCTTAACAAATTAGTATTCGCAATTTGTGAGGGTCGTTCTAGCTATATACAAAATTCTTGATTAATAATAAGATAAATAAATCCATTTTTTTTTTTAGGGAGGGGCTCCCTGTATTTCGATTTAAAAAATCGGTTACTACTCCTGAATTGTACAAAAGAAAAAGAGAGAAAAAACTAGTGATATTGTGTGATTAGTTTAGTTGGTATCCAAAACTAAAATATAAAATTAAAGTAAATTAAGTAAAAAGAAAGGGGGGATCTTGAATCAAAATAATTTAAAGTTCTTATTTCTGTCAGAGGGCAATATGAATGTTTTATCATGTTCCATTAACACACTAATAAAAGAAGGGTTATATGAGATATCTGGTGTAGAAGTAGGCCAACATTTCTATTGGCAAATAGGGGGGTTCCAGGTCCATGCCCAAGTCCTTATTACTTCTTGGGTTGTAATTGCTATCTTATTAGGTTCCGCAGTTCTAGCGATTCGCAATCCACAAACCATTCCAACTGACGGCCAAAATTTCTTTGAATTTGTCCTTGAATTCATTCGAGACGTGAGTAAAACCCAGATTGGAGAAGAATATGGTCCATGGGTTCCCTTTATTGGAACCCTGTTTTTATTTATTTTTGTTTCTAACTGGTCAGGAGCCCTTTTACCGTGGAAAATTATCCAGTTACCTCAAGGGGAGTTAGCAGCACCAACGAATGATATAAATACGACGGTTGCTTTAGCTTTACTCACATCAGTAGCCTATTTTTATGCGGGTCTTAGCAAAAAAGGATTAGGGTATTTCAGTAAATACATTCAACCAACTCCAATTCTTTTACCCATTAACATCTTAGAAGATTTTACAAAACCCCTATCACTTAGTTTTCGACTTTTCGGAAATATATTAGCCGATGAATTAGTTGTTGTTGTTCTTGTTTCTTTAGTACCTTTAGTGGTTCCTATACCTGTCATGTTCCTGGGATTATTTACAAGCGGGATTCAAGCTCTCATTTTTGCCACTTTAGCTGCAGCTTATATAGGTGAATCTATGGAAGGTCATCATTAACTATTTTTTTTTCAAATATTTTAGGTTAGCCCAATTATAGAATAGTTGGTTTACGTTATGTAAGAAACACTTGTATATGTGATATTTGATATTGACTAGGTATATATGAGTTAAAGATCTATATAATCTTAATCTGCCCTACTACTTTTGTGAATTTCAATTTAGATAGGGATTCGATTAGAAGTTCTTCCTTTTTATCTGTGAATTGGCTGAAAAAACCATAAAAAAAAAACGAAGAATTCAAAGAATGGTTCACAAAAAAGAAATGGCATAACAAAGTCGTATATATATATTATGAATTAAAAAAAATCCCGTGGATAGGAACTACTATCAAAGCAATTCTTATGATTCAATACTTTTCTTATATTATTTCAATTAAAGTTTTTGGTTATTTTGGCTGGATGAATCTTAGCGATTACTTAAATTAGAATTACGTCCTAAGTCATTGGATGATTGTATCATTAACTATTTCTTTATTTTGGTGTGAGGAACTTATCATGAATCCACTGATTTCTGCTGCTTCGGTTATTGCTGCTGGGTTGGCTGTTGGGCTTGCTTCTATTGGACCTGGAGTTGGTCAAGGTACAGCTGCGGGTCAAGCTGTCGAAGGTATCGCGAGACAACCTGAGGCAGAAGGAAAAATACGAGGTACTTTATTGCTTAGTTTGGCTTTTATGGAAGCTTTAACAATTTATGGCCTGGTTGTAGCATTAGCGCTTTTATTTGCGAATCCTTTTGTTTAATCCTAGAAATCAAAAAATTCTGGATTTTTTTCGTAGTTTTTTTCATTCTATCAAGATTTAACTCCTACAATTATTCATTGAGACAACAATCCTTGGGAAGGACTAATTTGAGGATGGGGAATTAGCACATCGATTCGCTTTCTTCCTTCCCCTTATTCTTTTAGTTTAATAGAAAGTTTTTTTTAAGGAGTGTTGCGGAAAAAGGAGGTTTAGGTTTTTTGAACTTGACATAAAACTTGGTCTCAAATTCTAGCTTAATTCTAATAAGTCTCATTATTATTATTGAAAATTAAAAATTTTGGAAAATACATTTGTAAGATAGAATAGGTTTTTTATTCTGTTTACAAAGATCCAAATAGGTAAATTAAATTATTAAATTCAAATTTCTTTTTATTTTCAATAAAAAGAATAAAAAAAAAAGGACAGAGTTCTTTTTTTATAGTTTAGCTAGAAGAGGAGATTATATGAACAATTTAACCGATTCTTTCGTTTACTTGGGTCACTGGCCATCCGCCGGGAGTTTCGGGTTTAATACCGATATTTTAGCAACAAATCCAATAAATCTAAGTGTAGTTTTCGGTGTATTGATCTTTTTTGGAAAGGGAGTGTGTGTGAGTTGTTCATTTCAAGAATAGGCTGGATTCACCCAGCGGCACTATAACTAGGAAAGAGTGCA